TCAGAGAAGGAAGGGTTCCTCTACAAACCATTCGAGCTAAAATTGATTATTGTTGCTATCCAGTTCGAACTATCTATGGGGTATTAGGCATAAAAATTTGGATATTTGTAGACGAGCAATAATAAGCCCTTACTCAACTTGTGTTTACGTTTTATTCAATGATAGACCAAGAAATGAAAAATCAGTCTTTTTCGTTTAAATAAAAAATGAGCAATTCTATAAGGTTAAATAAAAATTAAATTAATCATTTGAGATAATTGCTATGCTTAGTGTGTGACTCGTCGGTTTTTTTAAGGTTAGTATTAAAATCAAAAAGAAGGATCAGCCCATACACATACATAATCTGAACTAATAATTATAAAACTAATAACCAACTCATCGCTTCGCATTATCTGGATCTAAAAAACCAACCAGGCAAGATATGTTATATTGGTCATATCATTGTAGCAACTGAAATTTTTTTTGCATAAAAAAAACAATCCGATTATGAGTTGTGAAGCAATAAAAGTATGCGGATAAATGGAAGGGTGAAAGAAAGAGAGAAAAAGAATATGAATGATATATGATTCCAATATGTAATATGTAAGGTCTATGGGTCATCTCATAAAAGGTAGTGTAATAAAGCATTAAGACTGCTGGATTCATAATTAGATGAATCTGTTCATAGAACAAAAAAGCCAAGAGCCCCGAGACAATAAAGACTGAGAAGATTGACTCAAGAACAAATTTTATTAAGGGCTCCATTGTATAATTAAGACCTAACCATTAATCGAGAGGCGATGGGAACGAGGGAACCCGTGAATACATAATATTCTATTGAAAATGAATCCTAATAATTCATTGGGTAGGATGGCGTAAGGAACCCAAGACCAATCCATTTATTATGAGAGGTCGGTTCATGGGCTAATTAACCCGAGAACCGAAACACATATAAAAAGAGTAAATATTCGCCCGCGAACGTTTCCATTTTATTAGATTTCTAAATTTGGGTCGTATAATAATAGATAAAAAAAGAAAAGGCAAAACAAAATAAAGATTTGTTATAACCTTATAATAAAAGAAAAAATTATTCTATTATTCTAGAATCTATAAAGAGTTTAGTTTTCTATCAAAAGAAGATATACAAATTTCTAATAAATTGATTAAATGAAATCTCAAAGAATCCCCCGATTCAATCTATTATTCAGTAAATACATGTATATTTTTTTGAATCGTTTCATTCGCGAGGAGCTGGATGAGAAGAAACTCTCATGTCCGGTTCTGTAGTAGAGATGGAATTGAGAAATAACCATCAACTATAACCCCAAAAGAACCAGATTTCGTAAACACCATAGAGGAAGAATGAAAGGAATGTCTTATCGAGGCAATCGTATTTGCTTCGGTAGATACGCTATTCAGGCACTTGAACCCGCTTGGATCACATCTAGACAAATCGAAGCGGGACGAAGGGCAATGACACGAAATGCACGACGCGGCGGAAAAATATGGGTACGTATATTTCCAGACAAACCCGTTACACTAAGACCCACAGAAACACGTATGGGTTCAGGGAAAGGATCCCCCGAATATTGGGTAGCTGTTGTTAAACCAGGTAGAATACTTTATGAAATGGGTGGAGTAGCAGAAAATATAGCCAGAAAAGCTATTTCAATAGCGGCGTCCAAAATGCCTATACGAACCCAATTCATTACTTCGGGATAAAAATGTAGAATCAAAGGAAAGCGGTCTTTGTTTGAGATGAAAAAAAAAACAATTGCAATTGCAGATTTCTTTTTTTTTGGACAAACAATATTTCTTTTTTTTTTTTACTTCGCCCTTTGCATTGAAAGAAAAGATTCCAAAATAATATGATTCAACCTCAAACCCTTTTGAATGTAGCAGATAACAGCGGAGCCCGAGAATTGATGTGTATTCGAATCATAGGGGCTAGTAATCGACGATATGCTCATATTGGTGACGTTATTGTTGCTGTAATCAAGAAAGCCGTCCCAAATACACCTCTAGAAAGATCAGAAGTGATCAGAGCTGTAATTGTACGTACTTGTAAAGAACTCAAACGAGAAAACGGTATGATAATACGATATGATGACAATGCTGCGGTTGTTATTGATCAAGAAGGAAATCCAAAAGGAACTCGAATTTTTGGTGCGATTGCCCGAGAATTGAGACAGTTAAATTTCACTAAAATAATTTCATTAGCACCTGAAGTATTATAAGATGGGACCGTGGGATAGTTATAGTATTTCAATGAAATTAATTAGTAGATTGTGTATCACGTATATACCTTTTTAAATTAATAACTATTTAATAAAAAAAGCATGTTGATTAGATCAAAATTAAAAGTAACCAATAATTTTGTTTATCATGGGTAAGGACACTATTGCTAACATAATAACCTCCATTCGCAATGCTGACATGAATAGAAAAGGAATGGTTCGAATACCATCTACTAACATCACCGAAAACATTGTTAAAATACTTTTACGAGAAGGTTTTATTGAAAACGTAAGGAAACATCGGGAAAGCAACAAGGATTTTTGGGTTTTAACCCTACGACATAGAAGAAATAGGAAAGGACCATATAAAACGATTTTAAATTTAAAACGGATCAGTCGACCTGGTCTCCGAATCTATTCTAACTATCAACGAATTCCTAGAATTTTAGGCGGAATGGGCATTGTAATTCTTTCTACTTCTCGGGGTATAATGACAGACCGAGAAGCTCGACTACAGGGAATCGGCGGAGAAATTTTGTGTTATATATGGTAATCTTTATGATATTCGAATTATACACAGAACTTCCCTATTTGTAAAAAAAAAAAAAGAGAGAGAAGAGGTGGGTTTCTAATACCACTCCTCCTTCATTAATTGATACTTTGAAAGGGGTTTCATCTGGAATGAAAGAACAAAAAAGGATTTATGAAGGTTTAATTACTGAATCACTTCCCAATGGTATGTTTGGGGTTTGTTTAGATAATGAGGATCCAATTCTAGGTTACGTTTCAGAAAGGATTCGACATAGTTTTATACATCTACTAGGTCATATAGAGTCAAAATTGCAGTAAGTTGTTACGATTCAACCAGAACCAGAGGGCGTATAATTTAGAGACTACGAAACAAAGATTCGAATGATTAGGTGAAGTAGTCTTTTCACTTGCAATATTCTTTTTTTGTAGGGATACAATTCGAAATAGAAAATTTCAAGAAACTTATTTTCTTCCAATAAGTAGATTCGGAATTAAGGTAAGGAATGACAAATATGAAAATAAGGGCCTCCATTCGGAAAATTTGTGAAAAATGTCGACTAATCCGTAGGCGGAGACGAATTATGGTAATTTGTTCCAATCCGAGACATAAACAAAGACAAGGATAATCTTTATAAAAAAAGGACCCCTAAAGGCCACCCACGATATACACATCAAAATAAATAAAGGATCCGTTTTGACATGAAATGGATATATCCATATATCTCTGACTTAGATTTATGAGATGATAAAATATGGCAAAACCCATACCAAGAATCGGTTCACGTAGAAATGGACGTATTAGCTCACGTAAAAGTACGCGTAGAATACCAAAGGGCGTTATTCATGTTCAAGCAAGTTTCAACAATACAATTGTGACTGTTACAGATGTACGGGGTCGGGTAATTTCTTGGTCCTCCGCCGGTACTTGTGGATTCAAAGGTACAAGAAGAGGGACACCATTTGCCGCTCAAACCGCAGCTGGAAATGCTATTCGGGCAGTAGTGGATCAGGGTATGCAACGAGCAGAAGTCATGATAAAGGGCCCTGGTCTCGGAAGAGATGCAGCATTAAGAGCTATTCGTAGAAGCGGTATACTCTTAAGTTTCATACGGGATGTAACCCCTATGCCACATAATGGCTGTAGGCCCCCTAAAAAACGACGTGTGTAAAAATAACCATTGAAGAGAAATTTCAAGAGAAATAAATAATTCAATGATTTGATCAAAAAATATTACTATGGTTCGAGAGAAAATAAGAGTATCGACTCGGACACTAAAGTGGAAGTGTGTTGAATCAAGAGCAGACAGTAAGCGTCTTTATTATGGCCGCTTTATTCTGTCTCCACTTATGAAGGGTCAAGCCGATACTATAGGCATTGCGATGCGAAAAGCTTTGCTTGGAGAAATAGAGGGAACATGTATCACACGTGCAAAATCTGAAAAAATACCACATGAATACTCTACCATAGTCGGTATTCAAGAATCAGTACATGAAATTTTAATGAATTTGAAAGAAATTGTATTGAGAAGTAATCTGTATGGAACTCGTGATGCGTCTATTTGTGTCAAGGGTCCTGGATGCGTAACTGCTCAAGACATCATCTTACCACCTTCTGTGGAAATAGTTGATAATACACAGCATATAGCTAACCTAACGGAGGCAATTAATTTGTGTATTGAATTAAAGATCGAGAGGAATCGCGGATATCGTATACAAATGCCAAATAATTTTCAAGACGCAAGTTATCCTATAGATGCTATATTCATGCCTGTTCGAAATGCGAATCATAGTATTCATTCTTATGTAAATGGGAATGAAAAACAAGAGATACTTTTTCTCGAAATATGGACCAATGGAAGTTTAACTCCTAAAGAAGCACTTCATGAAGCCTCTCGGAATTTGATTGATTTATTTATTCCTTTTTTACATGCGGAAGAAGAAAACTTCCATTTTAAAAACAATAAACAGAAAGTTACTTTACCCCTTTTTACTTTTCATGAGAAATTGGCTAAACTAAGGAAAAAGAAAAAAGAAATAGCATTAAAATATATTTTTATTGACCAATTAGAATTGCCTCCTAGGATCTATAATTGCCTCAAAAGGTCCAATATACATACATTATTTGACCTTTTGAATAATAGTCCAGACGAACTTATGAAAATGAAATATTTTCGCATAGAAGACGTAAAACATATATTAGACATTCTCGAAATGGAAAAGAATTTTGCATAAATTTTAAATCCATTGGATTTT